GTTTCATGTTGTACGCAGTACTCATACTATAAATTAGAATCAAGGATTACTCTATCAATCCCCGTATACTCCAGAGATCCTCCCTGAAACATTTCCAAATACAAAAGTTCAGTATCTTCCCACGAATTAGAATTAGTTAGTTAGGCAGGAGTCTTTTGTACAGAATAATAATAAGAAGCAACGCAGCGGGTCAATTTTCTTAAATTGCATTGTAAATTTGAAATACTTATAAAAGTACTAATAAAAATGTGGGAGAGATAAAAAAGATGCAGGGTCGTTTGTCTGCTTGGCTAGTAAAGCACGGGCTAGTTCATAGATCTTTAGGCTTTGATTACCAAGGAATAGAGACTTTACAAATAAAGCCCGAGGATTGGCATTCCATTGCTGTAATTTTATATGTATATGGTTACAATTATCTACGTTCCCAATGTGCCTACGATGTAGCACCAGGTGGATTGTTAGCTAGCGTGTATCATCTTACGAGAATAGAATATGGTGTAGATCAACCGGAAGAGGTATGCATCAAAGTATTTGCTCCAAGGAGAAATCCTAGAATTCCGTCTGTTTTCTGGGTTTGGAAAAGTGCGGATTTTCAAGAACGGGAATCTTATAATATGTTGGGAATTTCTTATGATAATCACCCACGCCTCAAACGTATCTTAATGCCTGAAAGTTGGATAGGATGGCCCTTACGTAAAGATGATATTGCCCCCAATTTTTATGAAATACAAGATGCTCATTGAATAAAACAAATCCTCACTTCGACAATTCTCAATATTCAAGGAATATTTTTACATTATGATTTAGATCAAACAGAGTCATTGCAGTCTCCTTCGTATTATGGATGGGCTAAAGCTAAATTAAAAAGGACAAGACAAGGATTCATTGATATTCTCAAATTTTCTAGATACTAGATATTTAGTTCGGATGAGCCGAACCAGAACCAATAGGATGAACTAAAAGAGTTTTGCATCATGAACTTTGTACCGCGAAGATAGCTTAGATGGACTCTAGAAAGTTACGTGGGAGGTAATTCAAAAAAGATAAACCAAAATAATCTTCTTATATAATATATTATATATACTTTAATATACTCTTTTTCCTATAAAATATTTTTAAAAATATAGGGTGGATCTCCAGATATCTGGATGGTTAAGTATATATCATAATATAGACTAGTAATAAATATGTATGTTGATCCATATCAATTAATTTGTGGAATTTATACTCATAAAAATGAATTAAGTGCCAGGAACCAGATTTGAACTGGTGACACGAGGATTTTCAGTCCTCTGCTCTACCAGCTGAGCTATCCCGACCATCCCCGACGCATCATTCTCATTTTACTAGGGACTTGGGTCTATGTCAATTACAAATAATTACAAAGTCTTATCCAGGCCTTGAAATTTCTTAGATCTAAAAAAAAATTTGTAAGTGGACTATGAATCATTTGAAAAGAGAAGTATAGTATAGGATAAGATAAATCGTTAAGGAGTCAAATAGGCCTTTTTGGGGATAGAGGGACTTGAACCCTCACGATTTCTAAAGTCGACGGATTTTCCTCTTACTATAAATTTCATTGCTGTCTGCATTGACATGTAGAATGGGACTCTATCTTTATTCTCGTCTTAATGGGCTCTTCAAAAAATTGATCAGACTATGAAGTGAATTATTTTATCAATGAAAATGAATATGTTATTTTTTATTCCACTTGGAATCAATTTACAACAATTATTTGTACTTTTCAAATAAAAAATACGGGTTCGAGTCGTCATTAATCATTTGAAGCCTTTCTGAAGTTTCGATGGAAGGATTCCTTTTCCAACGCACCGCAGTCAAGTCCTTTTGTTAGAATAGCTTCCATTGAGTCTCTGCACCTATCCTTTTTTTTATTCTCTTTTTCTGAACCTTTGTGTTTTGTTTTCGTAAAACAGGATTTGGCTCAGGATTGCCCATTTTTAATTCCAGGGTTTCTCTGAATTTGAAAGTTATCACTTAGTAGGTTTCCATACTAAGGCTCAATTCAATTAAGTCCGTAGCGTCTACCAATTTCGCCATATCCCCCCTTTTTTTTTTAGATTTTAGGATCTTATTGTGATTTCGTTCTCTTATTTTATTTCATTTATTTTATGCTGTAACCCTTGAATTGATTAGACACGGATTCCTATATCAAAAAATGTTTCCTGTTATTTTCCTTTTTGCCCATCTTTTTTCATTTCTATCGGAGACCAATATCTGGCACAATCAGAAATGATTCTATCATTTCTGTACCCACAATTCAATATAGTTGGATATATACCACATATATAGTCTTCTTTTACTCTCATTTTTCCCATCCAATTTTGAATACTTGAACGGTCGATTTTTTTGTCTTAGCTTCAGCTTTTCTTTTATGATATGAATGAAATTAGCTTTCACCTTTATGAGTAATATAAAAGCAGAGGAATGTTGCATTATGATCTGGATTACATCTTTCTTTTTCTTTTGATTCTTTTTTTAT